GGTTCGAGCCCCGTCAGTCCCGAACTAGGATCCGATGAATTGATAAATTCATCTCTCCATTTTTCTGTGAAAGGGGGGACAGGTAGCAAGATCTAATCCCCAGCGGGGATCCTTATTTCTTTTGTTTTTCGTTTCGCATTTATCATCGTACAAGTACGGGAATTTAAATTTCTTTCACTAATACCGATTGATAAGGGGAGACATATGTAAGTTGGTACAATCGGTGGCATTACTATATTTAGTATTTTAATAGATACCATACTCGTCTAACTTTCTTTTTCAATTGTTCTTGAACAATGAAATGGAATATAGTTCCCCTATTTTTACCGGGAGTACATACACAAATTGTATTCGTTTATTGTACGATACACAATGAACTTAACATAATTACCTTGACTTTGTTTGTGTATCCTCAATTACTAATTGGAAACAATCTATCTATTCTCATGCAAATTGCACACTGAATTTTTGATGTATACGTTCTAGTCTCAATCCAAGAAAGAAGAAGAGATACTATACTAATAAAATAAAAGACCAAGCAACGCACCTTTTTAGTAAATTAGTAAATTTGTTGGAATATTAGATCTTTTCCACTTAAGACCCGTCCTTTTTTCCATCTCACTTCTACTGTTTGGATCTGTGTGACCCATAGAATACCGGTCATATTCATATAATATCTCATAATTGTATGTATAAGTATAAGGAAAGAGAGTTGTATAAGGAAGACAAAGACAGTAGGTTATGGAAAAGAAAAAAAAAGTGGAAAAAAGGATGAAAAATTCAATGGAATTCCTGATCCAATAAGGAATCCCATTTCGGATTTAGTATGGATAAAAGAAAAGATTTTCTTATGTTATACTATTCAATTCTCGACGATGAATCGATTTGATAGATCAGATATTGTTATTCATAATATTGATCCGATTCAGTATCATCAGAATTCAATTCATCCCATTGAATTGACAGGAGTAAAATTTCTTATCTCTATGGGATTAGATCCCGAGTTATTGCGAAGTAAAAAAAACAATGAGATTATGGAAGTCAATATTCTCGCATTTATTGCTACTGCACTGTTCATTCTAGTTCCTACTGCTTTTTTACTTATCATCTACGTAAAAACAGTCAGTCAAAATGATTAATTTAACTGAAACTTGTTTGGATTATTAGTTCTTATCAATGATTGAAGAAATAAAAGAAAGGGATTAAAACTCCAAGTTTTAAATGAAATAATTTGGATGGAATCATAACTATCTGAGAAAGTGTGGTAGAAAGAACTATATATAATATAGTTCTTTCTACCACACTAGATAGTATTGTATATTTTTATCATATAAATTTATTATCATATAAATAGTATGATCATTAAATAGTATGATCATATAAATTTTATCATATAAAGTTGTATACAGATATGGTTTTATATAGATATAGATCAATTTACAATATGTATATGTATTAGATGTACATCTAATACATATACATCGAAATAGCAGTCTAATTCTATTTCTTTTTTTTTCGCTACATCTACTTGTATGGGTTTCGATCAATCCAAAATAATCCAAGGCCAACTCTTCTAATTCCTAGGCTTCTTATAACTTATAACTAAATATATAGATTTATATTAATAATTATATTTATATATAATATATATTTATTTATATATAATTATAATAATATAATAAAATTATATTTATTTATATATAATTATATTTATTTATATATAATAATATAATTTATATATAATAATATAATAAAATATAATAATATAATAAAAATATATATATATATACTAAGTCCCGAGATCCATTGAAAAAATCAATGGAGGAAAAATAGTATGGGTATGGGCATATATTAACTATATAAAATAAAATAAAATATAAAATAAAATAAAAATAAAAGAAAACGAAACCAAGGAATCTTTTTTTTTTTTAGTTTCGCAAAACGATCGATCAATTAAACGATTGATACAATTCGATCACTCAATCGATTATTCAATTAGTAGTACCCCTAGAGTCCACTTCTTCCCCATACTACGAGTGAGAGGGAAAATGTAAAGACTACCATTAAAGCAGCCCAAGTGAGACTTACTATATCCATGTGAATTATGTCTCCTATCTCTATGAAGGAATTATTTTATTATTGATTATTGATCAATAATCATAGTGGAATCAATGGTGCAGAGTCAAAAGAAAATAGGATTCTGACTTAAGGCTATTGATGAACTAATCCAATGAATCTACTCGTAACAAGTTCCTATATTATAAAATTTCTGGTAGAATCGGAAAGCATTAAGCACAAATAGGATACACACACCTTTTATTTGGAAATAGCAAAGGAATGCTTCTAATGGAACATGTAGAAATAGTAAGACCTATTGTTTGTTACCTTTCTTTCATAAGCAAAAGACGTCAAAATATACCATCAAGATAGATAACCATCTATCAGATACCTCTATTTTATTTGATCTAAGGCTTACGTCTTTCTTTCTGTGAAAGAATGGAATGGTAAGACATCACCACCATTATTACATACATTCTCTTTTTTGTAATCCCCTACACGGGCAAAGAATTTTTTTTTCAACTTTTCTTTTTACTCTATAAAAAAGAGCCGCCCAACCATGTTGATTGAATGTTTGAGTACTCAAAGCCTCTCGTGAGTCTGGATACAAAGTATCTTCAGTCCTTTCCACAACTTCTAAATTGATTTCCCATCAGCCTATTCTATTCAATCTAATTCCAGACAGAGTCAGTAGACACTATTTTAGTATTTAGTATAGGTAGTGTAAGATAATTAGGAAGTCTTGATAGTCTTTCGTATAATCTCTTCTTCAATCCTAGGAGCAAAAATGGAGTGTCCTTTAGGAACCTTTGGATACTAAGATTTCCGACCTCTTACTTTCGTAGTTCTGAATCCCAGAATTGACTCTCACTATTTATTTGATTCAATTGATATCATAAATCAAATAAATGTCCGAATCAATCATTAACATTAATAAGTAAGGGTTACTTCATACCTATTGGTACCGGTTTGTACCGGTACCCAGAACCCAGATTTTGAGAAAAAAAATTTACAGTTTTTTGTATAGAATTCTGGATTCTAAAAATCAAGTATCGACAGGCCTAGTCGTTTGCCTCTGCTTCTTGCGGGGCAAGAATTTGTCGAGTTAGATCAGCAGAATAAGAAATTTCAAGTCTTTTGTTGATCAGGCGACACCCGGATTTGAACTGGGGATAAAGGATTTGCAGTCCCCCGCCTTACCACTTGGCCATGCCGCCAAATCTGATCCAAAAAAAATGGATAATATTTTTATCCATCCATATTCTATTACTAATTTTTTTTTGATCTTTAATCCCATTGTACTTATCCCTTTTCAAAAATTAATCCCTATTTTTTATTGGATCCAGTTTAGATTATTCTCTTCGATTGATTGTATCTCAAAAGACACACTGCTTAAAAACTTCCCTTCTCCTTCTATTGAAAAGAGAAAAAATAGATTTCCGGTCACAGACCGAAAAATTCAGGGCAAATTTGAACCATTAACTATTTTTACTTTAGAATTAGTGAACGGTTCTTAAATTTGTATCTAAAATTGTATTTCTTTAATGGTATAAGAAAATCAAATTGATTTACGACTAATCAGTATCAATTATTTTCAATAATCAATCCTTTTCAATTTCAATTATAACAAAATATATGTGTATATGTAAACCCCAGAACAGAAATTGTTACACAGATACCGAATTGGGTCTTTCTCTTATGTACATATCCCTATAGAGAATTATCGTGCTTAAATTTTTCATTGAATATTTTGAATAGAAAATAGGAATTATGATATAGTGCGACCTGACTTCTGTTGCCACAAGTAAAATTACGATAAAAGATGCGATATGCGGATAGGTATATCGGCATGTACTTAATAAATACTACTCCTATTACTATTACGCAATTCAATCGTATTCTATCTATAAATTCTACTACCAAAAAGAATCCGCGAATTCTTTTTTGAACATTAAAGTGTGCTAAAAAAAGGAAATTCTATACTGCTCCTGATTATTCTGTTTTTATCTCATTCATAAAGAGCAGATTTAATCTTGAATCCATTTATTTTTTGGTACCCAATCTGATCGTATTATCATAATAATAGGTATAAATTGGATCAATTTTTATATTCTATACAAGACTCCATAAGTGGAAGTGATAGAATTTTTTTTTCCAGGAATGTTTTATCAATTCATTTCCATTTGTACTTGTCGCAAATTCGAACTTGCGTCGAAAATGCTCTTCATTCCTCCGTCTTGTTTCCGTTCATACGTATGAAATACATTACATATATGGAGTTGCCTGAAATTTCATGTGATTCAGTAAACAGAATGTACATTCCATCATTGCTAGATCGATCCGTATGGTTCGACGAATAGTGAGTCAATAATGGGATTTTTTCGATAAACAGGAAACTTAAGATTAAGATGCTCCGGAATGGAAATGAGGGAATGTCCACAATACCTGGATTTAGTCAGATTCAATTTGAGGGATTTTGTAGATTCATTAATCAGGGCTTGACGGAAGAATTTCATAAATTTCCAAAAATTGAAGATCAAGAAATTGAATTTAAATTATTTGTGGAAACATATAAATTGGTAGAATCCTTGATAAAAGAAAGAGATGCTGTGTATGAATCACTCACATATTCTTCTGAATTATATGTACTCGCGGGACTAATTTTGAAAACCGGTAGAGATATGCAAGAACAAACCGTTTTTATTGGAAACATTCCTCTAATGAATTCCCTAGGAACCTTTATAGTAAATGGAATATACAGAATTGTGATCAATCAAATATTGCAAAGTCCCGGTATTTACTACCGTTCAGAATTGGACAATAACGGAATTTCTGTCTATACCAGCACTATAATATCAGATTGGGGGGGAAGATCGGAATTAGAAATTGATAGAAAAGCAAGGATATGGGCCCGCGTGAGTAGGAAACAAAAAATATCTATT